GCTAGCGTAGCTTAACTAAAGCATAACACTGAAGATGTTAAGACGGTCCCTAGAAAGGTCCCGTAAGCACAAAAGCTTGGTCCTGACTTTACTGTCAACTTTGGCTAAACTTACACATGCAAGTCTCCGCCCCCCTGTGAGAATGCCCACAGTTTTCTGCCCGAGAACAAGGAGCTGGTATCAGGCACACTTTCCGCAGCCCATGACACCTTGCTTAGCCACACCCTCAAGGGAACTCAGCAGTGATAGACATTAAGCCATAAGTGTAAACTTGACTTAGTTAAAGCCAAGAGGGCCGGTAAAACTCGTGCCAGCCACCGCGGTTATACGAGAGGCTCAAGTTGATAGACATCGGCGTAAAGAGTGGTTAGGAAGTTTTTAAACTAAAGCCGAACGCCCTCAGAACTGTTATACGTACCCGAGAGCAAGAAGCCCCACTACGAAAGTGGCTTTATATCCCCGACCCCACGAAAGCTGCGAAACAAACTGGGATTAGATACCCCACTATGCCCAGCCCTAAACCTTGATAGCCCCCTACACCCACTATCCGCCCGGGTACTACGAGCACTAGCTTAAAACCCAAAGGACTTGGCGGTGCTTTAGATCCACCTAGAGGAGCCTGTTCTAGAACCGATAACCCCCGTTAAACCTCACCCCCTCTTGTTCTTTCCGTCTATATACCGCCGTCGTCAGCTTACCCTATGAAGGAACCACAGTAAGCAAAACTAGTACAACTCAAAACGCCAGGTCGAGGTGTAGCATATGAGGGGGGAAGAAATGGGCTACATTCCCTGCCACAGGGAATACGAACAATGTAATGAAATATACATTAGAAGGAGGATTTAGCAGTAAGCAGAAAATAGAGCGTTCCGCTGAAATTGGCCCTGAAGCGCGCACACACCGCCCGTCACTCTCCCCAAGCCAACAACATCCTATAAATAATACATTTTACCGGTAAAGGGGAGGCAAGTCGTAACATGGTAAGTGTACCGGAAGGTGTACTTGGAAAAATCAGAGTGTAGCTAAGCCAGAAAAGCATCTCCCTTACACTGAGAAGTCGCCCGTGCAAATCGGGCCACCCTGACGCCCAACAGCTAGCCCCTTCATCAACCCCAAATTAACCCTATCTATACCCCCAAATATACCACTCTTTCAACAACAAACCATTTTTCCACCTAAGTACGGGCGACGAAAAAGGACCTAGGAGCAACAGAGAAAGTACCGCAAGGGAACGCTGAAAGAGAAATGAAACAACCCAGTAAAGCACTAAAAAGCAGAGATCACTCCTCGTACCTTTTGCATCATGATTTAGCCAGAAAACCTCAAGCAAAAAGCATTATGTTTGATACCCCGAAACTAAGCGAGCTACTCCAAGGCAGTCTAATTTATAGGACCCCCCCCGTCTCTGTGGCAAAAGAGTGGGAAGAACTTCGAGTAGAGGTGACAGACCTACCGAGCCTAGTTATAGCTGGTTGCCTGAAAACTGAATAAAAGTTCAGCCCTTCAAATTCTCCACTCCCATTGGCCTAAGGCCTTCACACCGACCAAAGAAGTTAAAGGAGTTAGTCAAAGGGGGTACAGCCCCTTTGAAACAAGACACAACTTTCCAAGGAGGGTAAAAATCACAACGAACTAAAAGGTTAAATGTCCTAGTGGGCCTAAAAGCAGCCACCTACCCAGAAAGCGTTAAAGCTCGAGCATCCCCTAACCAGCCTTCTAATAAAGACAATACAATTTCACCCCCCTAAAACCTACCAGGCCGTTCCATAAAACTATGGAAGCGTTTATGCTAACATGAGTAATAAGAGGACCCACCTCTCCCCGCACAAGTGTAACTCGGAACGAACCCTTCACCGACCATTAACGGCCCCAAAACAAAGAGGGCCTTAGGCAAAAAACAAACAACTAGAAAAACCCCTAGTTCCTCACCGTTAACCCCACACTGGTGTGCAAACCAGGAAAGACTAAAAGAAAAAGAAGGAACTCGGCAAACACAAGCCTCGCCTGTTTACCAAAAACATCGCCTCTTGAACCCCTAAATATAAGAGGTCCCGCCTGCCCTGTGACTATAAGTTTAACGGCCGCGGTATTTTGACCGTGCAAAGGTAGCGCAATCACTTGTCTTTTAAATGAAGACCTGTATGAATGGCATAACGAGGGCTTAACTGTCTCCTTTTTCCAGTCAATGAAATTGATCTCCCCGTGCAGAAGCGGGGATATTAACATAAGACGAGAAGACCCTATGGAGCTTTAGACACCAGAACAGACCATGTTAAACACCCCGCAAATAAAGGACAAAACTCATTGGCCCCTGTTCTAATGTCTTTGGTTGGGGCGACCGCGGGGAAATAACAAACCCCCATGTGGACCGGGAGCACACTACCCCCACAACCCAGAGTCACAACTCCAAGTAACAGAACTTCTGACCAACAAGATCCGGCACATAGCCGATCAACGGACCGAGTTACCCTAGGGATAACAGCGCAATCCTCTTCTAGAGCCCATATCGACAAGAGGGTTTACGACCTCGATGTTGGATCAGGACATCCTAATGGTGCAGCCGCTATTAAGGGTTCGTTTGTTCAACGATTAAAGTCCTACGTGATCTGAGTTCAGACCGGAGTAATCCAGGTCAGTTTCTATCTATGTCACGATCTTTTCTAGTACGAAAGGACCGAAAAGAAGGGGCCCCTGTTCTCAATATGCCTCCCCCTCATCTATTGAAATCAACTAAAATAGATAAAAGGGCGTACCCCCTAGCCATAGAAAATGGCTTGTTAAAGTGGCAGAGCCCGGACATTGCAAAAGACCTAAGCCCTTTCCACGGAGGTTCAAGTCCTCCCTTTAACTATGCTCTCAACACTAGTTTCATCCATCCTCAACCCCTTAATTCTTATCGTGTTTGTCCTTCTAGCCGTTGCACTCCTCACGCTTGTCGAACGAAAAGTCCTCGGCTACATACAATTACGAAAGGGCCCAAACATTGTAGGCCCCTACGGCCTCCTTCAACCAGTTGCAGACGGACTTAAACTCTTTATAAAAGAACCCGTTCGACCCTCCACCTCCTCACCCATCCTCTTTCTCTTTACCCCCATACTAGCCCTCACCCTGGCCCTCACCCTTTGAACTCCAATGCCTCTCCCCTTCCCAATAGCAGATCTCAACCTTGGCATCCTCTTTATCCTTGCCCTCTCCAGTCTGGCAGTTTATTCTATTCTAGGCTCAGGATGGGCCTCCAATTCAAAATACGCCTTAATCGGGGCCCTTCGAGCCGTAGCACAAACTATTTCCTACGAAGTTAGCCTAGGGCTAATCCTTCTTAATGCTATTATTTTTACTGGGGGCTTCACCCTACAAACATTCAGCATCGCCCAAGAAAGTGTCTGATTAATCCTCCCCGCCTGGCCCCTAGCCGCTATATGGTACATTTCCACACTTGCAGAAACAAACCGGGCCCCTTTTGACCTCACAGAAGGTGAATCCGAACTCGTCTCCGGCTTTAACGTAGAGTACGCAGGAGGACCTTTCGCCCTTTTTTTCCTCGCTGAATACGCCAACATTCTCCTAATAAATACTCTCTCTGCAACTCTATTCCTAGGCGCCTCTGTCTCTCACACCACCCCTGAAATTACAACAACAAATCTTATAATCAAAGCAGCTCTCCTATCCGTCCTCTTCCTATGAGTTCGTGCTTCCTACCCACGATTTCGCTATGACCAACTCATGCACCTAATTTGAAAAAACTTCCTACCACTAACCCTTGCCCTGGTAATTTGACACCTCTCCCTTCCAATTGCACTAACCGGCCTACCCCCGCAACTATAGCCCGGAGCTGTACCTAAAATAAAGGACCACTTTGATAGAGTGAATCATGAGGGTTAAAATCCCTCCAACTCCTTAGAAAGAAGGGACTTGAACCCTACCTGAAGAGGTCAAAACTCTTAGTGCTTCCTCTACACCACTTCCTAGTAAAGTCAGCTAAATAAGCTTTTGGGCCCATACCCCAAACATGTTGGTTAAACTCCTTCCTTCACTAATGAATCCTTACATCTTAGCCATTCTTCTCTTTGGCTTAGGCCTTGGCACAACAATCACATTTGCTAGCTCCCACTGACTTCTCGCCTGAATAGGCCTTGAAATAAATACACTAGCCATTATTCCCCTAATAACCCAACATCACCACCCACGCGCAGTCGAAGCTACAACCAAATATTTTTTGACTCAAGCCACTGCTGCAGCTACCCTTCTATTTGCAAGTGTAACTAACGCCTGACTAACAGGCCAGTGAGAAATTCAACAAATTACGCACCCCCTCCCAAGTACCATAATTACTCTTGCACTTGCTCTCAAAATTGGTCTAGCCCCTCTTCATGCTTGACTCCCCGAAGTCCTGCAAGGCCTAGACCTCACCACAGGCTTAATTCTTTCAACCTGACAAAAGCTTGCCCCCTTCGCCCTGATTCTTCAACTTCAACCTTCAAGCTCAACACTCCTTATCATCTTAGGTCTTACATCCACACTTATTGGGGGCTGAGGCGGATTAAACCAAACACAACTCCGCAAGATTCTTGCATATTCATCAATCGCCCATTTAGGCTGAATAATTCTTGTCCTACAATTCTCCCCCTCCATCACCCTCCTTACCCTCCTAACCTATTTCATTATAACATTCTCAACATTTCTTGTATTTAAACTCAACGAATCTACAAATATCAACACCCTTGCCACATCCTGAGCAAAAGCCCCCGCCCTGACAGCTCTCATACCCCTCATTCTACTCTCCCTAGGAGGCCTCCCCCCTCTTACAGGCTTCATGCCAAAATGACTAATCCTTCAAGAACTAACCAAACAAGGGCTTGCTCCAACCGCAACCCTAGCTGCCCTTTCAGCCCTACTTAGCCTGTATTTTTACCTACGCCTCTCTTACGCAATAACCCTTACTATTTCCCCTAACAATCTCACAGGTTCAACCCCCTGACGCTTACCTTCCACTCAACTAACCTACCCCCTCGCCACTTCAACTGCAATAACAATTTGCCTCCTACCTCTCACCCCTGCCATCTCCGCCTTATTAACCTCCTAAGGGGCTTAGGATAACACCCAGACCAAGGGCCTTCAAAGCCCTAAGCGGGAGTGAAAATCTCCCAGCCCCTGCTAAAACTTGCAGGATACTAACCCACATCTTCTGTATGCAAAACAGACACTTTAATTAAGCTAAAGCCTTGCTAGACAGGAAGGCCTCGATCCTACAAACTCTTAGTTAACAGCTAAGCGCTTAAACCAACAAGCATCTGTCTAACCTTTCCCCCGCCCGCCTCCAAAAGGGCGGGGGAAAGCCCCGGCAGGGTTCTAACCTGCTGCTTCGGATTTGCAATCTGATATGTATAACACCTCGAGGCTTGATAAGAAGAGGATTTGAACCTCTGTTCGTGGGACTACAGTCCACCGCTTAACACTCAGCCATCTTACCTGTGGCAATCACTCGTTGATTCTTCTCAACTAATCACAAAGATATCGGCACCCTCTATCTAGTATTTGGTGCTTGGGCCGGAATAGTAGGAACTGCACTTAGCCTCCTAATTCGGGCAGAACTAAGTCAGCCCGGCGCTCTCCTCGGAGATGACCAGATTTATAATGTAATTGTTACAGCACATGCTTTTGTAATAATTTTCTTTATAGTAATACCAATTATGATTGGAGGCTTTGGAAACTGACTAGTGCCTCTTATGATTGGTGCACCCGACATAGCTTTCCCTCGAATAAACAATATAAGCTTCTGACTCCTTCCCCCTTCATTCCTCCTCCTCCTTGCCTCTTCCGGAGTCGAAGCAGGGGCTGGCACAGGATGAACTGTTTATCCCCCACTCTCAGGCAATCTCGCCCACGCAGGGCCTTCTGTCGATTTAACCATCTTCTCCCTCCATTTGGCCGGGGTATCGTCTATTCTTGGCGCAATTAATTTTATTACAACAATTATTAACATAAAACCCCCTGCCATCTCTCAGTACCAAACACCTCTGTTTGTGTGGTCCGTCCTAATTACCGCAGTATTGCTTTTATTATCCCTGCCCGTGCTTGCTGCCGGCATCACAATACTTCTCACAGACCGAAACCTTAATACAACCTTCTTTGACCCTGCTGGAGGAGGGGACCCTATCCTTTACCAACATTTGTTCTGATTCTTTGGTCATCCTGAAGTCTATATCCTCATCCTCCCTGGCTTTGGTATAATCTCCCACGTTGTTGCGTACTACGCGGGTAAAAAAGAACCCTTCGGATATATGGGAATGGTCTGAGCCATAATGGCCATTGGCCTCCTAGGGTTTATTGTCTGAGCTCACCACATGTTTACTGTAGGAATGGACGTAGACACACGAGCTTACTTTACTTCCGCCACAATAATTATTGCTATCCCAACCGGGGTAAAAGTTTTCAGCTGACTGGCCACTCTGCACGGCGGCTCAATTAAATGAGAAACTCCACTCTTATGAGCACTCGGCTTCATTTTCCTCTTTACTGTTGGAGGACTAACCGGAATTGTCCTGGCCAACTCTTCTCTAGATATTATGCTTCACGATACATATTACGTCGTTGCCCACTTCCACTATGTTCTCTCGATAGGGGCCGTATTTGCCATCGTTGCCGGCTTCGTCCACTGATTCCCCTTATTCTCAGGTTACACGCTCCACGACACCTGAACCAAAATCCACTTCGGGGTAATGTTTGCCGGTGTTAATATAACTTTCTTCCCACAACATTTCCTGGGGCTGGCAGGAATACCTCGCCGATACTCCGACTATCCCGACGCCTACACCCTTTGAAACACAGTTTCTTCCATTGGCTCAATAATTTCCCTAATCGCAGTAATTATATTTTTATTTATTATTTGAGAAGCATTCGCCGCTAAACGAGAAGTTTCATCAGTGGAACTCACAGCAACGAACGTAGAATGACTTCACGGTTGCCCTCCTCCTTACCACACCTTCGAAGAACCTGCCTTCGTTCAAGTTCAAACTTGGTCAAACTACGAAAAATCTGCTTCCGCCCCCTCAAGCCCCTAGTAACGAGAAAGGGAGGAATTGAGCCCCCATAAACTGGTTTCAAGCCAGCCACATAACCACTCTGTCACTTTCTTCATAAGACACTAGTAAAATTGACCATTACATTGCCTTGTCAAGGCAAAATTGCGGGTTTAAGCCCCGCGTGTCTTACAACAATGGCACATCCCTCCCAACTAGGTTTTCAAGATGCAGCTTCACCTGTAATAGAAGAACTTCTTCACTTCCACGACCATGCCTTAATAATTGTTTTTCTAATTAGCACATTCGTGCTTTATATTATTGTGGCTATAGTAACAACCAAGCTAACTAATAAATTTATCCTAGACTCCCAAGAAATCGAAATCATTTGAACCCTGCTCCCAGCTATTATCCTGATTCTCATTGCCCTCCCCTCCCTACGCATTCTCTATCTTATAGATGAAATTAACGACCCTCATCTTACAATTAAAGCAATAGGTCACCAGTGATACTGAAGTTACGAGTATACTGACTATGAAGACCTCGGCTTTGACTCATACATAATCCCCACACAAGACTTAGCCCCAGGCCAATTCCGCCTTCTAGAAGCAGACCATCGAATAGTAGTACCAGTTGAATCCCCCATCCGGGTCCTAATTTCTGCCGAAGATGTACTTCACTCCTGAGCCGTCCCAAGTCTGGGGGTAAAAATAGACGCCGTCCCAGGACGCTTAAACCAAACAGCATTTATTGCCTCCCACCCCGGAATCTTTTATGGCCAATGCTCTGAAATTTGCGGCGCAAACCACAGCTTTATGCCTATTGTGGTAGAAGCGGTACCACTAGAACACTTTGAAAACTGATCCTCCCTAATACTTGAAGACACTTCGCTAAGAAGCTAAATAGGGAATAGCGTTAGCCTTTTAAGCTAAAGACTGGTGACCCCCGCCCACCCCTAGCGAAATGCCACAACTTAACCCCGCACCTTGATTTGCTATTCTAGTCTTCTCCTGATTAGTTTTCCTAACAGTCATTCCCCCAAAAGTTCTAGCACACACCTTCCCAAACGACCCAACACTCCAAAGCACAGAGAAACCCAAAACAGAGCCCTGAAGTTGACCATGATACTAAGCTTTTTTGACCAATTTATGAGCCCCACATACCTAGGAATTCCCCTCATTGCCCTTGCCCTCAGTTTACCCTGAGTCCTCTACCCCAAACCTACCCCCCGTTGACTAAACAACCGCCTCATTACACTCCAAGGATGGTTTATTAACCGCTTTACCCAACAAATTTTTCAACCTCTAAGTCTAGGGGGCCATAAATGAGCAGCCCTTCTCGCCTCCCTCATACTTTTCCTCATTACCTTAAACATACTTGGTCTCCTGCCCTACACCTTTACCCCCACAACGCAACTCTCCCTCAACATGGCCTTCGCCGTCCCCCTCTGACTTGCAACAGTCATTATTGGTATGCGAAACCAGCCTACCCATGCCCTAGGCCACCTGTTACCAGAAGGTACCCCCACCCTCTTAATACCTGTCCTAATTATCATCGAAACAATTAGCCTATTTATTCGCCCCCTCGCACTTGGCGTACGATTAACCGCAAACCTTACAGCCGGTCACCTTTTAATTCAACTCATTGCCACCGCCGCCTTCGTCCTCCTCCCCCTAATACCCACAGTAGCCATTTTGACCGCAGTACTACTATTCCTCCTGACCCTTCTAGAAGTTGCAGTGGCCATAATTCAAGCCTATGTCTTTGTCCTTCTCTTAAGCCTCTACCTACAAGAAAACGTTTAATGGCCCATCAAGTACACGCATATCACATAGTTGACCCCAGCCCCTGACCCCTAACAGGCGCAGTAGGCGCCCTTCTACTAACCTCCGGTTTAGCAATCTGAATGCATTTCCATAATATAACCTTATTAGCACTAGGTCTTATCCTTCTTCTTCTAACTATATATCAATGATGACGGGATATTGTCCGAGAAGGAACATTCCAAGGACACCACACCCCTCCTGTCCAAAAAGGCCTCCGATACGGAATGATCCTTTTTATTACCTCAGAAGTATTCTTCTTCCTAGGTTTCTTCTGAGCCTTTTATCACTCCAGCCTCGCCCCAACTCCAGAACTAGGGGGCTGCTGACCCCCTACAGGAATTACCCCTCTAGATCCCTTTGAAGTCCCCCTGCTCAATACAGCCGTCCTACTAGCCTCAGGAGTCACAGTCACCTGGGCACACCACAGCATCATAGAAGGACACCGAAAAGAAGCAATCCAGTCCCTCACTTTAACTATCCTTCTAGGCTTCTACTTTACCTTCCTTCAAGCAATAGAATACTACGAAGCCCCCTTCACTATTGCAGACGGAGTTTATGGTTCCACCTTCTTCGTAGCAACCGGTTTCCACGGACTCCACGTAATCATTGGCTCCACCTTCCTAGCCATCTGCCTTCTACGACAAGTCCTATATCATTTTACCTCCGAACACCACTTTGGTTTTGAAGCAGCCGCCTGATACTGACACTTTGTAGACGTTGTCTGACTATTCCTTTATATCTCAATTTACTGATGAGGCTCATATCTTTCTAGTATTAAAGCTAGTACCTGTGACTTCCAATCACCTAGTCTTGGTTAAACCCCAAGGAAAGATAATGAATTTAATCACAACAATACTCATTATTTCTATTACCCTCTCCACTATCCTCGCTATTGTTTCTTTTTGACTTCCCCAAATAACACCTGACCATGAAAAACTTTCCCCCTACGAATGTGGCTTTGATCCCCTAGGATCCGCGCGTCTACCCTTCTCTCTCCGCTTCTTCCTTGTTGCAATCCTTTTCCTCCTATTCGATTTGGAAATTGCACTGCTCCTTCCCCTTCCTTGGGGAGATCAACTTTCTTCCCCTCTCATAACATTCACCTGAGCCTTCGCTGTTCTTATATTATTAACCCTCGGCCTAATTTACGAATGAACTCAAGGCGGTCTAGAATGAGCTGAATAGACTGTTAGTTTAAGAAAAACCCTTGATTTCGGCTCAAGAGCTTGTGGTTAAAGTCCATAGCCGTCTAATGACCCCTACACATTTCGCCTTTTCCTCTACCTTTCTTCTAGGCCTAGCAGGCCTGGCATTCCACCGAACCCATCTTCTTTCCGCTCTTTTATGTTTAGAAGGTATAATACTCTCACTCTTTATTGCTCTCTCCATGTGAACCCTTCAACTTAACTCCGCCAACTTCTCAGCCTCCCCCATACTTCTCCTGGCTTTCTCAGCCTGTGAAGCAAGCGCCGGCCTCGCACTACTTGTTGCCACTGCCCGCACTCACGGAACAGACCGACTCCAAAACCTAAATCTTCTACAATGCTAAAAATTCTCCTCCCTACTATCATGCTTGTCCCCACTATTTGAGCCGTCCCGGCCAAACACCTCTGATCCACCGCCCTTTCCTACAGTCTAATCATTTCCTTAACTAGCCTAACCTGACTAAAAGCATCCGCTGAATCAGGCTGGTCTTTTCTCAACCCTTACATAGCAACAGACCCCCTCTCTACCCCCCTTCTTGCATTAACCTGTTGGCTTCTCCCCCTGATAATTCTTGCAAGCCAAAACCACACAGCGTCCGAACCTTCCTCCCGCCAACGAACCTACATTACCCTCCTTACATCATTACAAATCTTCCTCATTATAGCCTTCGGCGCAACCGAAATAATTATATTTTATATTATGTTTGAAGCTACCCTTATTCCAACCCTTGTAATCATTACTCGTTGAGGAAATCAAACAGAACGACTAAATGCGGGCACTTATTTTTTATTCTATACACTAGCAGGCTCACTCCCTCTGCTTGTCGCTCTCCTACTGCTCCAAAACAGCACTGGCACCCTATCCCTTCTAACACTACAATATGCCCCCTCCCTACAACTCTCTTCTTTCGCCGATAAACTATGATGAGCCGGTTGCTTGCTCGCCTTCCTAGTAAAAATACCCCTCTATGGGGCCCACCTCTGACTTCCCAAGGCACACGTTGAAGCCCCAATCGCTGGTTCCATAGTACTAGCCGCAGTCTTACTAAAACTAGGAGGCTATGGAATAATACGTATAATAATTATGCTAGAACCGCTCACCAAAGAACTCAGCTACCCCTTCATTATCTTCGCCCTCTGAGGGGTGATTATAACTGGCTCAATTTGCCTCCGCCAAACAGACTTAAAGTCCCTAATTGCTTATTCCTCAGTAAGTCATATGGGACTCGTAGCAGCAGGTATTCTAGTCCAAACTCCCTGAGGTTTCACAGGCGCCCTTATTCTAATAATCGCACACGGTCTAACTTCCTCCGCCCTCTTTTGCCTAGCTAACACAAACTACGAACGAACCCACAGCCGAACCATAGTATTAGCCCGAGGACTCCAAATGGTTTTACCTCTAATAACCGCATGATGATTCATCGCCAGCCTTGCAAACCTTGCCCTCCCCCCTCTACCAAATCTAATAGGAGAACTCATAATCATTACCTCCCTGCTCCACTGATCCTGATGAACAATTGCACTCACGGGAGCTGGAACCCTAATTACTGCAGGCTACTCCCTGTATATATTTCTTATGACACAACGGGGGCCCCTACCAGCACATATTATATCCCTCGACCCAACACATTCCCGAGAACATCTTCTCCTAGCCCTTCATCTCCTACCCCTAATTCTTCTAATCACCAAGCCCGAATTAATTTGAGGGTGAACCGCCTGTAGATATAGTTTAACAAAAACATTAGATTGTGATTCTAAAAACAGAGGTTAAAACCCCCTTATTCACCGAGAGAGGTTGACAACAACAAAGACTGCTAATTTTTGCCTCTTAGGTTAGACTCCTAAGCTCACTCGCCCCGCTTCTAAAGGATAACAGCTCATCCGTTGGTCTTAGGAACCAAAAACTCTTGGTGCAAATCCAAGTAGCAGCTATGCACCTCACCTCCACCATAATAACCACTAGTCTAATTCTTATTTTTTTATTACTTATATCCCCCATCCTTTCCTCCTTTTCCCCCACCCCCCTCCCTCTCAACTGAGCATTAACCCAGGTTAAAACAGCAGTAAAATGAGCCTTCTTTACTAGCATCCTCCCTCTCTGCCTCTTCCTTAACGAAGGCACAGAGACAATTATTACCAGCTGAACTTGAATAAATACCCACACATTTGATATTAATATTAGTCTTAAATTTGATATCTACTCAATTATCTTCACCCCTGTCGCCCTTTATGTCACCTGGTCAATCCTAGAATTTGCCTCCTGATATATACATGCCGACCCGAACATAAATCGGTTTTTTAAATACCTCCTAATCTTCCTCATTGCCATGATCATTCTTGTTACCGCAAACAATATATTTCAACTATTTATCGGTTGAGAGGGTGTCGGAATTATATCTTTTCTCCTCATCGGCTGATGATACGGCCGTGCAGACGCAAACACCGCTGCCCTCCAAGCAGTAGTCTACAACCGAGTAGGGGACATCGGCCTAATTTTTGCTATAGCCTGAATTGCAACCTCCCTTAACTCCTGAGAAATACAACAAATATTTACTTTATCCAAAGACTTTGATCTAACTTACCCCCTCATTGGTCTCATCATTGCTGCCACTGGTAAATCCGCCCAGTTTGGCCTCCACCCCTGGCTTCCTTCTGCCATAGAAGGCCCTACGCCGGTCTCTGCCCTACTGCACTCAAGCACCATGGTCGTAGCAGGCATCTTCCTCCTCATCCGCATAAGTCCAATACTAGAAAACAATCAAACCGCCTTAACCATTTGCCTTTGTTTAGGGGCCCTCACCACCCTCTTTACCGCAACCTGCGCCCTCACCCAAAATGATATCAAAAAAATCGTTGCTTTCTCAACCTCAAGTCAACTGGGTTTAATAATAGTAACAATTGGGCTTAACCAACCCCAACTTGCCTTCCTTCACATCTGCACTCACGCATTCTTTAAAGCTATACTTTTCCTCTGCTCAGGGTCTATTATTCATAGCCTAAACGACGAGCAAGACATCCGAAAAATAGGAGGTATACATCACCTGACTCCTTTCACATCTTCCTGCTTAACCATCGGAAGCCTAGCTCTCACAGGAACCCCTTTCTTAGCAGGTTTCTTTTCAAAAGATGCTATTATTGAAGCCTTAAACACATCTTACCTAAACGCCTGGGCCCTATTCCTCACCCTCCTAGCCACTTCCTTCACCGCTATCTACAGTCTTCGGGTAGTTTTCTTCGTCTCAATAGGCCACCCCCGCTTCAACCCCCTTTCCCCAATTAACGAAAACAACTCAACAGTTATTAACCCCATCAAACGCCTAGCCTGAGGAAGTATTATCGCCGGTCTCCTAATTACCTCCAACATCACCCCCTTAAAAACACCAGTTATATCCATACCATTCCTTCTCAAAGTTGCCGCCCTAATAGTGACTATTATCGGCCTTCTCACCGCACTAGAACTCGCCTCACTAACCAATAAGCAATACAAACCAATACCAAACCTTTCTCCCCACCATTTTTCTAACATACTAGGTTTCTTCCCAATAGTTATTCATCGCCTCATCCCCAAACTAAACCTGATTTTAGGACAAACCATCGCCTCCCAAACAGTCGACCAAACATGGTTAGAAAAAATGGGCCCAAAAGCAACTGCTACCCTTAACCTCCCTCTAATTACCACGACTAACAACATTCAACAGGGTATAATCAAAACCTATCTTTCCCTCTTCTTTTTCACCTTCGGTTTAGCTCTTCTACTACTACTTTATTAAACAGCTCGAAGGGCCCCCCGACTTAAACCCCGCGTTAACTCCAACACCACAAACAACGTTAACAGCAACACTCAAGCCCCTATCACCAAAACACCCCCACCCATCGAGTACATCAAAGCTACCCCTCCAACATCCCCCCGAAAAACCGAAAACTCAACAAATTCATCAGCAGACACTCAAGCCCCCTCGTATCACCCCCCTCAAAATAACACCGCCGCCATGCCCACCCCTAATAAATACGCCACTATTACCCCTAACACAGGCCAACTCCCTCAACCCTCAGGATAAGGCTCAGCAGCCAATGCTGCCGAATATGCAAACACTACTAATATTCCCCCCAAATAAATCAAAAATAAAATTAAAGATAAAAAAGACCCCCCATGCCCCACCAACACCCCACACCCCATACCTGCTACCGCAACCAGCCCTAACGCCGCAAAATACGGCGAAGGGTTAGAAGCAACCGCCGCAAGACCAACTACCAGCCCTAGTAAAAATATAAACATAATATAAACCATAGTTTCTGCCAGGACTTTAACCAGGACTAATGACTTGAAAAACCACCGTTGTTATTCAACTACAAAAACAATAATGGCCAACCTCCGAAAAACCCACCCCCTCCTAAAAATTGCAAACGACGCACTAGTTGATCTCCCAGCCCCTTCAAACATTTCTGTTTGATGAAACTTTGGATCTTTACTAGGGCTTTGTCTAGCTGCCCAAATCCTGACAGGCCTTTTCCTAGCCATACACTACACCTCCGATATCGCCACCGCCTTCTCCTCCATTGCCCACATCTGCCGTGATGTTAACTACGGCTGACTCATTCGAAACATGCACGCTAACGGCGCATCCTTTTTCTTCATTTGTATTTATCTTCACATCGGCCGAGGCCTGTACTACGGCTCCTACCTCCATAAAGAAACCTGAAACATTGGAGTAATTCTACTCCTTTTAACTATAATAACAGCTTTCGTGGGCTATGTCCTCCCGTGAGGTCAAATATCGTTCTGAGGCGCCACTGTCATCACGAACCTTCTCTCCGCAGTCCCTTATATTGGCAACTCTTTAGTCCAATGAATCTGAGGGGGGTTTTCCGTAGACAACGCCACCTTAACCCGCTTCTTCGCCTTCCATTTCCTCTTTCCCTTCATTATTGCAGCTGCAACAATAGTGCACCTTATTTTCCTCCACGAAACCGGGTCCAACAACCCCACAGGCCTAAACTCAGACGCCGACAAAATCTCTTTCCACCCTTACTTCTCCTACAAAGACTTATTAGGCTTCGCAGTCCTTCTAATCGCCCTCATTTCTCTCGCCCTCTTCTCCCCCAACCTGCTTGGAGACCCCGACAACTTCACCCCTGCAAACCCCCTAGTCACCCCGCCTCATATCAAACCCGAATGATACTTCCTATTTGCCTACGCCATCCTCCGCTCAATCCCTAACAAACTTGGCGGGGTTCTCGCCCTCCTATTCTCAATCCTTGTCTTGATAGTTGTTCCTATCCTCCACACCTCCAAACAACGAGGCTTAACATTTCGCCCTATCACGCAGTTCCTCTTCTGACTTTTAGTTGCAGACGTCGCCATCCTCACCTGAATTGGAGGCATACCCGTTGAACACCCCTTCGTCATTATTGGGCAAATTGCATCTTTCCTCTACTTCTTCCTCTTTCTCGTCCTCGCCCCTCTCGCCGGCTGACTAGAAAACAAAATCCTTGAATGAGCCTGCACTAGTAGCTCAGCGCCAGAGCGCCGGTCTTGTAAACCGGACGTCGAAGGTTAAAGCCCTTCCTACTGCTTCAAACAAAGGGGATTTTAACCCCCGCCCCTAACTCCCAAAGCTAGGATCCTAATTTAGACTATTGTTTGCCGGGCTCTGCCTTCCATGTAAACGCAATGCATATATGTATTAACACCATTATTTTATATCAAACATATCCTATATATTAATACATATCATTTATAAAAACATAGACAAATATACCACATATTTGTTTAAACCATTTTAACTAAAGGGTACATAAACCATAATTGAACATTCTCCAATAAATACCCATTAATTACTAAACGATAGTTTAAGACCGATCACAACTCTCACTAGTTAAGTTATACCAAGTACCCACCATCCTATTCATTACCCATATTTAATGTAGTAAGAGCCCACCATCAGTTGATTCCTTAATGTCAACGGTTCTTGAAGGTCAAGGACAAGTATTCGTGGGGGTTTCACTAGGTGAATTATTCCTGGCATCTGGTTCCTATTTCAGGTCCTATAATTGTTATAATTCCCCATACTTTCATCGACGCTTGCATAAGTTAATGGTGGTAATACATACTCCTCGTTACCCACCATGCCGGGCGTTCTTTCCAGCGTGTGGGGGGTTCTCTTTTTTTTTTTCCTTTCATTTGACATCTCAGAGTGCATACAGAAATGACAGACAAGGTTGAACATTTTCCTTGCATGAAAGAAATAGTATGAATGGTGATAAGATATTGATAGAAGAATTGCATAACTGATATCAAGAGCATAAAGTTTAATCAGATATTTAATTTTCCCCAAACTTTCCTATTATCACCCCCGGTTTTTGCGCGTAAACCCCCCCTACCCCCCCAAACTCCTAAGATCTCTAAGACTCCTGTAAACCCCCCGGAAACAGGAAAAGCTCTAGAAGTGTTTTTCGCACTTGTAATGTACAGACATGATTGTTATTCATAAATTGTTTGATGTGTATATTATACTATTGCAATATTGCACAT